AATGCTTTGCTTCTGTTTATGGACAAAAAAAGAACCATTAGAGTTCAAAATTTGAATTTGATTTAGATCCGTATATCTTTTTTCTTATCCGTCATTCATTGAATGATAAATCACTACAAGTGATGGGGATACTCGATTTAAATAGTGGAAAATCCAATATTTTAAAATTGTATCTAGAATGACTGGAAAAGTAGATACAAGACCCGATATAATTTGCTCATTATGAGTAAATCCAAAATCTTTGTAGATAGAGCCAATCATTAGTTCCCAACCGTGGGGCGAATGAAATCCGATACATAAATCAGTTAATAACAGAATAGAAAAAGCTTTGATCGTGTCACTTAAGTTATATAGGAATTCCTGAACCCAAGAATTAAGAAGAATAAGTTCTTTATTCCCCACAATATAATAACCGCTTAGAATAAAGAAACATATTATATTTGTCGAGAATTGCAAAATTATATGGATACAATCCTCATTGTACATCTTGATAAATTGAATCGTTTCGTTGTGTATTCCTATACGAAGCTTTTGTCGATGTGTTTCTGGGTATTCCTTTACCATTTCATCCAACAAGTGTAGCTCTTCTAATTCGCTGAATTTTTCTAGAAAACTCTTTTCTTGAATCTCATTCACAAAAGTTTCCAATTGCTTAGTATTCCACCAATTAGTAACCCAGGATTCCAGACTTTTGTGAAATGATAGCGCGATCCACCAAGGTAAAAAGACTATAGAGACAAGATATAGAAAAGCACTAAATGCTTTCTTTTTTCCCAGTTTTTTCATCTATAAATTATTTATGAACTCGTCGCATTCGTCGACTCGAAAGATTGCTAAAAAAGAAAAAATCGAAAAAATTGACATGATTTATTTGTATTGTATCTAAACTATCAATTCCAAACACTGGGTAACAAAAAAAGAACTCTTTTTTGTTAATTATTTGTTACTGAATTGAGTGTATTGCCATCCAAAGACCCCCTTAACTTTCTATTTACCTTTTTAGTTGTTCTGTATACGTTTGCTTTGACACGAGTGGGCGTTCTCCATTAAGATAGATATGCTGTCGCAAAAGAGTATTGTCGATTTTTTGACTACAAGTTAAGTAAAGTATTTATCATTTCAAAAAACTTCAATTGGGACACACAAGAAATAGGCTAATTCAGCAGCTTTTTGTTCAATTTCTCGTGGAGTCAAATTTTCATCAGTACGGGTCAAAGGAATGGTCCCCTGGCCTTTTATTTCCAGATAAAGGACACGACGAGTATAAATACCCTCTTTAAGTTCTATTCTAATAGACTGAATCTCTTTTATAAGAAATCGGAGACAGATGCGACGATTTTTTCCAGGAAATCCCCAACGAAAAATACATACTATTCCTTCTTTTTTATCGAAAAAATCATAACCACTACCTACATTCAACGCAATTGTACACCACAAGTAGGCGCTAATAAAGAGGCCTGCGATTCCATAGAAAGACATCACGATCCCTTGTGGAAAAAAAAGAATTTGCTGGGGGGGAAATAAAGATATCAAATTCCTACCAAGATAGCTAGAAATTCCAACCAATATGAATCCTAATGAACCTAACAAAAGAATAAAGGCCCAGCCAAAATTACTTATTTTTCGAGATCCTGTTATAAGTTCTATCCAGATACGTTCTGATCGCCAATTCATAATAGATCTGATTCCGTTTAATTTATTTATTAATTTAAATAAAAAGAATACCCCAAAGTAATTGGACTTTCCTTACTTTGTTATGTTTCCGACATAACTTTCATCAACTAGTACTATATCTGATGTGAAGCTTTACGTTTATTTATATCTTTTTGTTAATTGTTAAATTTAAGAGTAATTCATCCAATTTCATTAGTTATAAAAACGCTACCCCTATGCCATGTGGAAACATGGCATAAGGGCTCTGTAAGTTATGTTCGTAAAAAATTACCGAGTAGACCATTCTACTAAATATATATATGTGTTATGATTCAAGCCTAAGTTGTTAAAAAGCAGATTTAGACCACAGGACTTAAACAATCTTGTTTTTTTGAACATGAAGAAATAAAGAAGCCATTGCAATTGCCGGAAATACCAGGCCTACTAAAGGCACAAGAATAGAGGGAAAGTTAATAGTTGTCATAATTAAGGGGTACCTCGATCTACTATATTGTACCTGTTTGTTATATTTTTTTTTGTTATTATGTTATTATATTAATTAATTAATTAGAATTCTAATCTAACTTCTTTAATTCTTCTATCTAGTCTATAGAAGTGAATATAGTATATAAAAAGTACAAAAAATGTAGATTTTAATTCTGTTTATTTCTATTTATTCTAATTATATACATATAGAAAAAAGTAAGATGAAATTTGTTTTAGTTAACTAATTTCATAGAAGATAAAAGAATATCTTATTCTTTTATCTTGTTGATAGAATAGAATTGCGATTTGGACTAATTTAGTAAATAGTCAAAAAGAAGAGATCGCATTATTCACGATTCTT